AAATAAATAGGTGCGTTTCGACACGATCGAATTATATTCGTTCAATACACTGTTGTCAATATGAATGCTTAGATAAAGAGTGCACTGAAAAAAAAAAGAAAGTTTGAAGAAAGGAAAAGAGGGAGAGGGAGGGGTCAATAGTATAAGCTATTTTATTTCTACAAAGCTGTATAGGGACCGCCCCCACCCTCGTCTGTTTTGTTTTTGTATTTCATTAATAGATTTGCATTTGATTAAGACGACGAAATTTCGTAAAAACCCCCGCCTTCTTTAAAATATCATAAACAGTTCCTGTAGGTTGAGCGCCTTTTTCAAGAAAATATAGAATAGCAGGAATATTTAAATAGGTTTGATTATTTATCGGATCATAAAAACCTACTTTCCGAAGATCTCTTCCTTCTCTTCGGGATCGAACATCAATTGCAACGATTCGATAAACGGCTCATTGGGATAGATGTAGATGAACTATAACCCCCCTAGAAACGTATACGAAGTTTTCTCCTCGTACGGCTCGAGAAATTCGAAGTTATTGCTATGTATAGAATTAGAATCTCAAATAGAGATCCATAAAAGTATCAAATTAATTAGACTATACTTATTTAATACTTCATTTATTCTTCTTTAATCGAACAAAAAATTTGTATTCTCATAACTCAAGTTGGATAATTCTGAAATAGTTCCAAAGAAAAGCTTTAGGCATTTCATTTTTTTTTTTGTTTTGAGCGGTCTCTAATCCCCCCTTTTTTTGTTTTGGTTGTCCCATTTCGAATATATTTCGATTCTTGATCGAGTTGTCAAGACAATTGAAAAAAGGGTATTTCCTTGTTCCAAGATACTTTATCTTTGACTTGAATCATTGGGTTTAGACATTACTTCGGTGACTTTTAATCATTTCAAAATGGCAGCAACATGCCCCTTTTTATGAATTATTTCTATCAAATAATTATACGAACGGGTGATTTGATTCCCGCACGATACACTTTTGATCAAAAGAGTTTCACTAATCCCAACAAATTTTCCTTTTTTGGATTTGAAACTTGTTCAAATTGGATCCTTTCGATTTCTAGATCGAAAATATACTTACGAAGTTGGTCAAACTAACTTATTTATTAATTGGCACTAACCCTAGATCCTTGCCCCGGAGAAATGAATCAATACTTTCTACTCGAGCTACACCACGTACTAGTTCCATTAGAACCCAACAGGTTCCGTTGGAATAAAGGATGTCGAGCCAAGAGCATCTTCATTCCTATATAATATAAAAATGGTGGGTGTAAAAATCCACAGCTGATTATGTCCGTCAAGTCGCACGTTGCTTTCTACCACATCGTTTCAAACGAAGTTTTACCATAGCATTCCTCTAGTTTGGAACTGGTATGTAATTGATTCAATTATGGAATCATGAATAGTCATTTATTTTTTTCTTCCAGCCGTTCCATAGGAATCCATATTCGTTCTTCTTTTATATGTTTATGAATCAAGCTTCTTTTATATGTTTATGAATCAAGAAGTCTTAGCAAGAATTCAATTTCACCCCATACTTTATTGGATGAATGCAATATTTTGATTTTATTTAGAAATTTCTACACAATTTCTAAATATTACGAACAAAAAGCTCGTTATTTTTGAATCGAAATTGTATCTTCAAGTAACTTGATAGGGTATATTCAACAATCTGACACTTCTTTTCTTCGAGTATCAAATACTTATAAGAAATCATGCAATGCAAATAGTTATTTAATTGAAAAAATCTCTACACTCTCACTAGTTGAAGAAAGTTTTACTAAGGATCCCATTTGACATCCGAAATAAATCCATCGTCGAATTAAACCCCATTGATTAAAAAAATATGAATAAATTGAAAAAAAAAAAAAGTGTAATTTCTATTTTTTTCGTCGAATGTTGTTGATGGAAAGAAAGATTTAAGTTCTTATTCTTTTATTTCCTACTGAAAATTAAAATTCGAAATCGAAATAAAAAAAAATAAGGAATTTCCTCTATCTATCAGATAGACTGAAAAATTGTCATTGGAATTTATCATAAATAGGCTATGGGTGAATATTCTCTGTTGAATATTTCAACCTAACGGATCACAAATCAATCTTTTTCAAAAAATAGTTATCAGTGAAATAGAACGATAATAATAATACATTAAACATTTCCTCATTTTCCGCGTAGGAGAGGTTCAAGAATTTTTATCTAAAAAAAGCAAGGGGAATAGAATAGGTTGTATGAATCGCCCCCGTCCCTATTATTACATAGATGAATAATTCTTCATTAGAACCAAATCACATACGAAATCAAATACCTAAAAATTAGGTTCAAAGAAAATTGACATATCTTACGTATCTAATTTAACTTGATTTTTTGTTAATCAGATTTGCATAGACACAGCTATTGAAATTCATATCTTACATTATTGAAATTAATATCTTAACATTGTTGATTAACTCTTATTATATGGGCCATAAATAAAGCCTTCAAAGTAACTAACTTAAATAGGAATATTCGAAAAAAAAAAGGATGGATGGAATAGAATGAAAGGCGCATTCAACCTCCTTTTTCCTTTCATTCAACTTGTTGTGATCTATGTTCACACCGTACCTAGATCATAACTCGATTCCGTTCCATCTGTATCTATGTTATGTGAACTCAATTTGTGAAAAAGATATGCTCAAACAAGAATAGAATCATTCAAAATCAGAAAGAAGAATCCTATTCGATCCAAGATTATACCCTTAGTCCCATATTCTACTTCTACTCTTAAGTAAAAGGGAGTTCAAAAAAAAAGATAATCTTTTTTTCAGTTTAATAAAATTCGACTAATACTTAATTTTCTAATATTAAATAGATAGAAAAAATAGATAGAAATTTCTATTTTCTAAATAATATAGATATTAAATATCTCCTGGGACGGAAGGATTCGAACCTCCGAATACCGGGACCAAAACCCGTTGCCTTACCACTTGGCCACGCCCCATTTCGATTTCGATTCGATACTAATAAACACTAGTATGGGGATTGGGTGTTCGTCAATTCTAGTCCAAAAATTTATAGACTATATTGTTCCTAGGATTTTGACACACGTAGATATAGAATTAAACTGAATTTATTGATCATTACATATAATTCAATTAAGATATTGTATGAAAGTATGATTTCTTCTATTTTCAATTGTGAATAGAAGGATTTTTGATTGGGTAAGTTGAAAGAAGGATTTTTAGGTCTACCTTCCTTTCGTAATTTTTACCGTATAGCAATTATCAATAACATATTAATAACTCAATCAAAATACAATTATCTCGAAGTCAAAAAAATGTTTGTTATGCTTAATATCTTTAGTTTGATCTGTATCTGTCTTAATTCCGCCCTTTATTTGAGTAGTTTTTTCTTAGCGAAATTACCTGAGGCCTACGCTTTTTTGAATCCAATCGTAGATGTTATGCCAGTAATACCCGTTCTCTTTTTTCTCTTAGCATTTGTTTGGCAAGCTGCTGTAAGTTTTCGATGAGATTTTTAATACTGTCCTAGACATGATTTATCCGAGAAAAAAATTCTAACAATGGATACGGTCAGAGAAGTGTATGAACCCTCGATCTAAACAATTCTTCGATACGATAGCTAAGATAAATCTGAATCATCCCATTTTCTCATTTGAATTCTTTTTCATTTATTGAAAGACCTATTAGAGCTCCCGGTGATATGAAAGAAAATTTTTCTTGGAATGAAAGACTCGATTCTTATTACAAATTACAAATGAATTTCTGAAAATTATTTTTCTAGTTTATAGAAAGCATTTCTTTTATTGGTATCAAAATAGGATATATGGTATAAAAATGGAGAACCTATTCTCTTTTTTTTCCAAAAAATGATCTTGGAGATTGTGTAATGCTTACTCTCAAACTCTTTGTTTACACAGTAGTGATATTCTTTGTTTCTCTCTTCATCTTTGGATTCCTATCTAATGATCCAGGACGTAATCCTGGACGCGAAGAATAAAAAAAGAGGTCTTTCTTTTTTTTTTTACTTGTTTTGCTTCATTTTTCAATGTTCTTAGGATTGTTATCTATTAACATTTTTATCTATTGCACATCTTTAATTTAAATAAAAAAAAAAAAGGGTTCGAAAAATTTGAAAGATAAATAAAATACCAAGTCATCAACGGAAAGAGAGGGATTCGAACCCTCGGTACGAAAAACTCGTACAACGGATTAGCAATCCGACGCTTTAGTCCACTCAGCCATCTCTCCCAATAGGAAAAGGATAATTATTATTTTACATTACATAAAGGATTGAAAAAATCCTTTATGTAATTTTAATATATTATTTTTTTAAATATATTATTTTTTTAATATATTATTTTCTTTATACATATACAAATAAATATATACAACTTTCCTAAGCAATCCCATTTCTATAAAAATAAAAAAAGACTGCAAGAGATATAGAGATGTTTCGAAAAAAAAAAAATAGATATATCTATATAAATAAAAATAGATATATAAATAAAATAAAGAATCCCTCTTCGTCTTCCGGACAATCTTTTTTATTTTATGTTCACGGCCTGGCCTGGTCAGTACCCGGCCGGGCCATCTTTTGTTTGAACTCATAAACAAAATTATTTTTTTGAAAGTAAAAATACTTGTTATTGAAACAACAAAAGAAGGACTATTTCCATATTTTTGATAGAGAAGAATTTTTTTTTTAATTAATATAGAATATTAATTTAATATAGAATAATAAAAATAGAATAAAAATAGAATAATAAAAATAGAATAAAAAAAAGTGTCGTTTCTTATTAGATTATAATTATTATTAATTAATTATAATCTAATAAATAATTCTTTCTTTTTTATATTTACCGATACGGAAATAAAAAAAAGAACTTGTTATTTATTTTCAATTTTTAAATATAAGTACTTTTTTCCTAATCTAATCAGATTGGGTCTACGGACAAAACACGCCAATGTCATAATTTGGCTGATTATTTTCTGATCCTA